TCTCTGACAAAACTTAATAGTATACCACTTCTACGAATGGCTCGTAATGCTGCATCTCTTCCAAGACCAGGACCCTTTATCATGACCTCTGCTCGCTGCATACCCTGATCTACTACTGTACGGATAGCATTTGCGGCTGCGGTTTGGGCAGCAAACGGCGTCCCCCTTCTTGTGCCTCTGAAGCCGCAAGTACCCGCCGAGGACCAAGAAATCACCCGACCCCGTATATCTGTGACCGTTACAATGGTATTGTTGAAACTTGCTTGAACATGAATAACACCTTTTGGTATTCGACGTCCATTCTTACGTGAACTAATGCGCCCATCCCTACGTGAGCCAATTCTTGGTATGGTTTTTGTCATATTTTATCATCTCATAAATATGAGTCAGAGATATACGGATATATCCATTTTATGTCAAAACAGATCCTTTGTTTGTGTATTGGGTCCATTGGAGAGTCCCTTTTAAGAAAGATTATCCCTGTCTCTGTTTATGCCTCGGGTTGGAACAAATTACGATAATTCGTCCCCGTCTACGGATCAGCCGACATTTTTCACAAATTTTGCGAACGGAGGCTCTTATTTTCATATTTGTCATTCCTTACCTTAATTAATTAAGAATCTACTCCTTGGAAGAAAATAAGTCTCTTGAAATTTTGAACCTCCACTTGTATCCGCACGAGAGGAATGTTGAAAAAGCTGCTTAATTTAATCGTTCAAATCTTTGTTGCAGAGTCTGTAAATTATGCGTCCCTCGTTAAATCATAACCAATTACTTCCATTTTTTTTCTATCGTCTGCCCTTGGGAGTATAGATCTAAAATTGCGCTACGTCGTATCCTTCCTGAAAAATAACCAGGAATCATATCCTCATCATTGAAAGAAACCCGAAACATAACATTGGGAAGTGATTAAGTAATTAAACCATTATGAATCCTTTTTTGTTCTTTTTTTCCAGGTAACCCCCTTTTTCATAAAAAAATAGGAAGTTATGGATGCAATTCGGATATCAGAAAGATCACCATATATAACACAAAATTTCTCCTCCGATTCCTTCTAGTCGAGCCTCTCGGTCTGTCATTAGACCTCGAGAAGTCGAAAGAATTACAATACCCATTCCTCCTAAAATCCTAGGAATTCTTTGATGGTTGGAATAGATTCGTAGGCCGGGTCGGCTGATACGTTTTAAAACCATTCTATATGGTCCTTTTCTATTCCTTCTATGTCGCAGAGTTGAAACCAAGAAATATTTCTTGCTTACTCGATGTTTTCTCACATTTTCAATAAAGCCTTCGCGTAGAAGTATTTTCACAATGTTTTCGGTAATATTTGTAGATGCTATTCGAACCGTTCCTTTTTTATCCATGTCAGCATTTCGTATCGAAGTTATTATTTCGGCAATAGTGTCCCTACCCATGATGAACTATAATTATTCGTGCCTCCGAGTTTTTATATAATCAACATGCTCCACTTTTTCATTCATTTTTTTTTTATATTAATATTAATAAAATGAGTAATTTTCATTTAAAAGGTATATGCGTGAGAATCAGTCTACTAATGAATTAATTCCACTAATTAGTAATTGAATCTAATTCCAATACTCTGCTATTTCAGAGACCCTACTAGTTTTTTTAATTATTAAAAATAAAAAGGAATCATCTAAATCATCTATATAATTAGATTTATTTAGTATATTTATAATACTTCAGGGGCTAATGAAACTATTTTAGTAAAATTCAACTGTCTCAACTCTCGAGCGATTGCACCAAAAACTCGAGTTCCTTTTGGATTTCCTTCTTGATCAATGATAACTGCTGCATTGTCATCATATTGTATTATCATACCATTGTCACGTTTGAGTTCTTTACACGTACGTACAATTACAGCTCTGATTACTTCTGATCTTTGTAGAGGCATATTAGGAACTGCTTCTTTGATTACAGCAACAATAACGTCGCCAATATGAGCATAACGTCGATTACTAGCTCCTATGATTCGAATACACATTAATTCTCTAGCCCCGCTGTTGTCCGCTACATTTAAATAGGTCTGAGGTTGAATCATATCATTTGATTATTCTTTTTTTTTCAATGCAAAGAGCGAAGAAAAAAATAAGAAATATGGTTTGTCCAGAAAGAAAAAAGTGATTTTTCATCACAGGGATCCCTTTCGTTCTACGTCCCTATTCTATTTTTTCTTTATCCCGCAATAACGAATTGCGTTCTTATAGGCATTTTGGACGCAGCTATAGAAATAGCTTCTCTGGCTACAATTTCTGATACTCCACCCATTTCATAAAGTATTCGACCAGGTTTAACGACGGATACCCAATATTCGGGAGATCCTTTCCCGGAACCCATACGTGTTTCGGCAGGCCTTACTGTAACGGGTTTATCTGGAAATATACGTACCCATATTTTTCCACCACGACGCGCATATCGTGTCATAGCTCGTCGCCCCGCCTCTATTTGTCTAGATGTGATCCAAGCGGGTTCAAGTGCCTGAAGGGCATATCCGCCGAAACAAATTCGATTACCTCGATAAGATATTCCCTTCATTCTTCCTCTATGTTGTTTACGAAATCTAGTTCTTTTGGGGTTATAGTTGATGGTTGTTTATCAATGCATCTCTACTACAGAACCGGACATGAGAGTTTCTTCTCATCCGGCTCCTCGCGAATGGAATGATTAAATAAAAAGATATATATATTATTATATTATTAATGAATAAATGAATACTAGATTAAATCATGGCATTTTTTAAGATGTAAGCGGTCACGTAGTAATTTTTATATCTTGCTCGTATAGTATAAAAAATGCGAAAAAAAAACCTTTCTATTATTATTTATATTCTACATAGAACTTATAGATATATAACTTATAGATCGATAATAAATCGATCTATAATAAACAGAATCAAATTTGCATTTTACCTTTTATTGAATTGTCCAAACGTCCAAAACTTAGCAATCCAATAAGATAAGGCTTTCGCGGGCGAATATTTGCTCTTTCAACATCCCTTCCATTCGTAGGGTTATTCTATGACCTATCAGAATAAATGGGTTGGTTCTTGGCTCGTTCCGCCATCCTACCCAATGAATCATTAAGATTTTTTTAAGGGAATCCTTCTCAGTCACAGGTTCCATCGTTCCCACCGCTTTTCAATTAATGGCCAGGCCCGAACTTTGCAATGGAGCTCCTAATAAAACTGAATCAATGTCCTCAGTCTTTATTGACTCGATGCTCTTTAGGATTTTTTCGTATGAATAAGATTAATATTTATCTATCTAATGATTCCTATTCATTATGGACGAATCCAAATGCTTTATTACATTGCCTTTTATGAGATAGTTCATAGACCATACATATTGGAATCATATATCATTGCTATTCTTTTTCTTTCTTTCTCTCACCCCTCCATTTATCCATATCCCTTTGTTTTTGCTTCACAACCTTAGAATCTTATAATAAATTATGGTAATAAATAGAATCTTATAATAAAATATTATAGGTTTCTTTTTCTTTTTTTCTGTAAAAAGTACTTCAAGTTGCTACAACAATATGATTGATCCGTCATACAGTGACTGGTCCCGTGGATCCAGATAATATAAAGCAATGGGCTGGTTATTTTTTTTAGTTATATAGTTATTTGTTCATACTAGGGGATGGTACCTAGGTTTTCATTCTAACCCTAAATAAAAAACCAACGAGTCACACACTAAGCATAGCAATTATATGGAGTCAATCGAATTGTTATTCAACCCTATAGAATTATAAAAATGAATTATTATTTATTCTATAATATAATTAGAATTTTTTTTATTGATATTGAATAAAAAAAGAAAACCCCGTTTCTTTTTTTATTCAATTTCCAAGCCAGGTGGATGGAATAGAAAGGCAACGGAAGGAAGGGCCATTATTCCTCGCCTACAAATATCCAAATTTTTATTCCTAATGCCCCATAGATAGTTCGAACTGTATAAGAACAATAATCAATTTTGGCTCGAATGGTTTGTAGGGGAACCCTGCCCTCTCTGATCCACTCGACACGTGCTATTTCTTTTCCGTCTATACGCCCTGCAATTTGTATTTGAATCCCTTTTGTATCTGCCTGTTCAGTTAATTCAATAGCTTTTTTCATTGCCTTTCGAAATGAAACTCGATTCTTTAATTGTCCAGCTATAAATTCTGCAAGAATATTAGGTTGCCCATAAGGTTTTGCAACTCTTGTGATAGCAATGTTAAGTTTTCGGTTCACAGAATGAAATTCTTTTTGTACATTGCTTTGTAATTCTTCGATTCCTTGTGGGCTGCCCTCTATTAAAAATTTTGGGAATCCCATATATATTATGATTTGGATCAGATCGATTCTTTTTTGAATCTTTATCCGTGCAATTCCCTCAACACCTGAGGATATTTTCCTATTTTTTTGTACAAAATTCTTGATACAATCCCTTATTTTTTTATCTTCCTGTAGACCCTCAGAATAACTTTTTGGTTGTGCAAACCAAACAGAATGATGACTTTGGGTTGTACCAAGTCGGAATCCGAGTGGATTTATTTTTTGTCCCATAATACCTCGCTGTCTCTATAAGGCCATATCATTTCTCTATTAATCCACGTCATTCTGTTTCGATATAGCATATGGTCCATCATATATAGATACCTCTCTCTGACATCTGTATACTTATCTTTATATACCCATCCATATTTTCTTAACCATATGAAATAGTTTTTATCTTTTGATATATCTTGCAATACAATAGTTATATGACAGGTAGGTTTTTTTATCGCAAAACTGCGCCCTCGAGCCCGTGGTTTTAACTTTTTCGTGATAGTACCCTCATTAACTTCGGCTTGACTAATAATTAAAGCCGTTTCGTTAAAACCCATATTATGACTAGCATTTGCTGCTGCAGAATAAACCAATTTTAAAATAGGATAACATGCTCGATAAGGCATGAGTTCTAGTATCATAAGTGTTTCCTCGTAGGGACGCCCAC